AAGAAAAAATTCTTTCTTTTTGGTAACCCCGCCAAGAATGTAATAGGGTGTCTCCCGATTGTTTCACAGAAACAGAGACAGTAAGGCTTAGATGGGAGATAGAGGTATGTGATAGATAGTTATCGATCTTGATGGTATATTTTTAGGCCTTTTGCTTATGAAAGGCAACAAACAATAGGTCTTACTATTCCTACATGTTCCATTAGTAAGATTCCCTTGAAACTTCCAAGGGGGTAACTGTGTATCTTGCTTGTGATTAATGCTTCCCAATTCTACCAGAAATCATATAGGAACTTGTTACGAGTGTATTCATTGGATTGGTTCATCAATAGCATTAGGTCAGAATCCCATTTTGACTCTGCACCATTGATTCCACTATTATTAATGATAAATAATGGAATAATTCCTTCATATTCATATAGATAGGGGACATAATTCACATGGATATAGTAAGTCTCGCTTGGGCTGCTTTAATGGTAGTCTTTACATTTTCCCTTTCACTCGTAGTATGGGGAAGAAGTGGACTCTAGGGGTACTACTAATTGATAATTGAGTTGAGTAATCGAATTGTATCAATTGTTTAATAGATCATTCTGCGAAGCTAAAAAAAAAATATACCCATTTCAAAAATTCTACCAGAATCCAGTAATATAGGAATAAGAACCCTTCGATCAAACAAAGATTTCAATGATTTGATTCCCATGTTCGTATTTCCAAACTGAACACACATGATAGGAAATGGAAATTTTTTCCAACCGAATTCTTCCTAAATATTCTATTTCGATGAACCGGCCCTTACCAGAATTATGGATATTACAATGAGGAGCAACCAACCCCTATTTTTTTTCCTTTTATATAATTTATATAATATATGCCCATACTATTCTTCCTACATTGATTGTTTCGATAGATCTCGGGATCCATATTGAAAATAATCAGAAACTTAGGAAAGAGTTGACGTTCGATTATTTCAGATTGATCGAAATCAATACAAATGGATGTAGCGAAGAAATAGAATTGGAGTGCTATTTACATGTAGACATATGTAGATACATATTATAGATTGATCCATATCAAGTACATATCTTTATACAACTTTATACAATACAATAATAGATAGTGTGGTAGAAAGGTTCATATAGTTCTTTCTACCATACTATCTCATATACTGCTGACTCCAATCCACTCATTTCATTTAAGACTTGGGATTTGAATCCCTTTCATTTCTTCAATCATTGATAAGAACTAATAAGTCAAGTTTCATTCAAATTAATCATTTTGACTGACTGTTTTTACGTAGATGATAAGTAAAAAAGCAGTAGGAACTAGAATGAACAGCGCAGTAGCAATAAATGCGAGAATATTGACTTCCATAATCTCATCGTTTTTTTTTTTTGCTTTGCAATAACTCGGGATCTAATCCCATAGAGATAATAAGTCTTTCTCCTGAAAATTCCATGGGATGGATTGCATCCTGATGATACTGAATCGGATCAATATCATGAATAACAATATCTGATCTATCAAATCGGATTCATCGTCGAGAATTGAATAGTATAACATAGGAAGATCCTTTATCCATACCGAATCCAAAATGGGATTCCTGATTCAATCAAGAATCCCATTGAATTTCTCATTTCCACTCTTTCTTTTCTATAACCTACCGTCTTCCTTATACAATCATCTGATGAGGTATTATCTAACCGGTCTTCCATTGGTCACAGACCCAAACAGTAGGAGTGAAATGGAAAAAAGGATGAGTTAAGTTCTAAGCGAAGTTTTTGTGATGATCTAATCTTCTTGGGAGACAGAGAAGTGTGATAAAAATGGGTCTCGGTATAAAAAAAAGATCGAATATTCCGATAAATTCACTATTTTATTTATTGATTTTGTTCTTTCTTCGATGGGGTAAAATAGGAAGAAAAAAATCTATTCATTCCTTCCCTCCCTAGAACAAGACAAGAGAGGCGGATCTTTGTTTGATCTTTTATTATATTAGTATCCTCTTTCCTTGGATTGAGGACTGAGACACATACATCAAAAAGAAAGTATGCAATTCAAATGAGATAGATAAATTGTTTTCAATTCGTAATTGAGCAAAATCGGAGTTAGAAAAGGGGGTAGGTTTCATCTGAAAAGTACTCTGTCGCTGTCGGGGTAACTATATTCTATATTAAGTTAATTGTGTATCGTACAATAAACGAATACAATTTGTGTATGTGTTCCCAGAAAACATATGGGTACTCTATTTCATTCCATTGATCAGGAGCAATCGAAAAAGCCAGACCAGTACAGTCTCTCTTGGAATCCTAAATATGGTGATACCACCGATCAATTCAATCTACATATGTCTCTCTCCCATCAATCGGTACTAGTTGAAGTAATTGAAATTACCGTATTTGTCCGATGAGAAATGCGAAACGAAAAACGAAAGAAATAAGGTCCGCCGCTGAGAATTCAATTCTGCCCCTTGCCCCCCCTTCACAGAAAATGGAGAGATGAATTGATGGATTCATCGGATTCTAGGTCGGGACTGACGGGGCTCGAACCCGCAGCTTCCGCCTTGACAGGGCGGTGCTCTGACCGATTGAACTACAATCCCAGGGAAATGAGTTATACAGCATACATATTCTCATACATATTCTTATAATTTCTTTATATTTATAATTGCCGTGTTTTACCAGAAACACGAGTGATTGATATTCACATGGATATGAACTATAGTGAGAGTGACACGGATTACTAGTAATCCTGTGGTTATTGCCACATCGATTGATAAGATAATCAATCTTTCAATGAAAAAAAAAAAGGACTCTTTTTTTCTTTACTCCTTCTTATATTTACAGATTATTAATCTAGATCGTTAGAAAGATCAGAACGCGTGGGAACAAATGAACAAAGAAATAGGGATATAGCAGAAAAAATGGACTATTTATTCCTCTATATCAGGCATTTCTGGAGGACAAATTGGTTATATCATCCCCATGGATCGGCGAATTATTGGGCCGAGCTGGATTTGAACCAGCGTAGACATATCGCCAACGAATTTACAGTCCGTCCCCATTAACCGCTCGGGCATCGACCCAGGAAGAATCAATTCTAGGCTTATTGATAATCCATGATCAACTTCCTTTCGTAATACCCTACCCCCAGGGGAAGTCGAATCCCCGCTGCCTCCTTGAAAGAGAGATGTCCTGAACCGCTAGACGATAGGGGCATACCTGCCCGATCGCCATCATATTATGTTCATAGTATGAGCAGTTTTTTGGAATTGTCAATATAATGTAATGGCATGACTAGATCCGAAGAATCTTTCTTGCTTCCACAATTACATAGAATTTTTTGATTGTTCATTCATGAACCATCATATATATATGACGAAGTATAGGATCCCCTCAGCGGGGATTTGTCCGACAAAAAAAAGTCAAACCCCCTTTCTTCAATTTTCACTCATTGATTCGCTCATCGTTAAGACGAGATATGCCTCACTAACACTAAGCCAGGAAATTCAGAAATGATAGAATTTTTTTTTGATTGATTCAAAAAGGTGATGTAGAACTCGTAAATCTGGGAAGGGATTGACAAGTAATCGAAAAGATTCTTTTTTTTCTATAAGAATTCAGTTCAGGGTACGAGTCGAATCCTTCATCACATGATTCGATGAAATATTTTGGATCTATGTCGGATTGGTACATGTATCAATCAAGTGAATCTCGCCTCGATGGGTCAATAAAAGCAAAGCAATTAGGAGCGAAACAATTCATTGCATTGATATTTCTCAAATATAAATAATCGTTTGATTTGACCCTAGAACTTCCTAGGTAAATCAAATAGCTTGTTCTTGAATGAGCCCCCTATGCATACATGTATATATGTACATATAGTCTATACATAGATACATGCAGTAGACTCATAGTGGTTAGTGGCCTCTTCATGAATTGAAGAAAATGGCCCTTTTAACTCAGTGGTAGAGTAACGCCATGGTAAGGCGTAAGTCATCGGTTCAAATCCGATAAAGGGCTTTTTCCACGAAGCTCCCGCCTTAGTCTTCATTTTTCATCGGAGAATAGAGATATTATTGATATTTGTAATAAAAAAAAGGTAAAATATTTGTAATAAAAAAAAAGGTAAACGGACCGCATAATGAGTTATCATTCTAATGAGTTATAGGTATAAAGTTGAACATTTGTTCATTATGATAATAAGGAATCCCACTTATTAGGAGGACTACTATGTCACTACAGGCTATACTCCTCCTCATGTTTCATTATTTATATTTTTGGTCCCGGGACATGGATATTCGAGATAATACCCAATCTCAATTATGAATCGACAAACCAAAGTTTTACTACTTCTCCATTGTTCCAATTAAATCCATCGGAAAAATTAGAAATCAAGAAAAGAAAAAGTAAGTGGACCTGACCCATTGAATCATGACTATATCAGCTATTCTGATATTCAAATTGGATAGAGATAAAATTGTAGAAGCGGACCCCCTTTTTTTATTTCCTTGGACCACGCAAGAATTTGTCGATATTTCCGATTGAATCTTCTTGTTCCTGGATGCTCCATAGGAATAAATCGCTATTCCCTTCCTCCACAGAGAAACCATTTATTCCGAGTCACAAGAGCAATATATTTTTCAATATCTTTCTTTTATTCCAGAAAAAGATCAGTTTATATCTATATAGGATTTCGATATAGATATCAGATCATGGCTTCATGTACCAAATATTTCCATATTGATGCATCAGAAATTTTTGTTCCGCCAATGCAATGGAGAGCGAATGCGAGAAAGGGACTTTCATTTAAGTCTCCTATTATTTAATATTTAATTTAGGGACATGGACAAAAAAATAGGGAATTTTCCTTTTTTTTTCTGCCGGATAAAGGTAAAGTAAAGAGGGAAATATTCGAAGTTTCTTTTTTTTTGGTTCGACCCGTGAAAAGATATACTCTGGAATTTTCGATTCATTCGAAAGAAATATAATAAAGAAGAC